GAGGGATCTATTTGCTTATTTTTAGTATAGTGAATGGAGTTCCTTCTTCCATTCTATCCTATTTACTAGTACTGATCATTCATACTGCAAAGCGGTTTTCTTGCTTTTTTTGTGTCAGCTCATGATCTAAACGAGTCGCACATACACCCTAGTACATGTTCCTCGACGCTGAGGACATCCCCGAAGCGCTGGGGATTTCGTGACATTTCGAATTGGCTGTCTTGTATTTCTAATAAGTTGTTTAATAGTTGGCATGTTGAATCATATACATAGCATAATGGGCTGGTTTAGATTGATCCTAACCGGATGATTATCAATTTTGTCTATTTAATAGAATAGTAAACTCGGAGATAAAATATCAAATCGCGGATTTGCACAAAATCCATTTTTTTCATTCAACTGCTACAAGATCAACAATTCCATAAGCTTGGGCTTCTGTTGCTGACAGAAAAACGTCTCTTTCCATGTCTTCAGATACAACCCATAATGGTTTGCCCGTTCTTTGTACATAAACCCTTGTGAGGGTTTCGCGTAGTTTGAGCAGTTCTTCCGCTTCCAGGATAAATTCTCCCGTTTGCGCCTCATAAAAAGAACTAGCAGGTTGATGGATCATTACCCTGATGATAGAAGGGTTCTCTATCCGGTGTGATGAAACGAACAGAAAAGAAAGATAAAGAAAAATAGGAAAAAGATAGAATTGAACAACCGTACGGGCATCATCTTTTGTGCATTGCATACGGCTCTACAATTAAATTGACCCTTACCTTTCGATTCAAGAAAGATAAAAATAGAAGCTATCAGCCCCAGATAGGAGGTAAATGATCAAATTGCCACCCTTCCTTTCGGGGGAGTTCAAAAATACTATGATGGCTCCGTTGCTTTCTATTTTAAAATAGATTCTATTTTTTGTCTTTGATTCAGCAATCCCAAAGTTTCTTTTTAATCCAAGCAAAAAAGTAAAAATCTTGTTTTTTTCGCACTCTTTTTTTTTATAACATAAATCTTGTTAAGAGCCCTTCAGTGTGAAAACAAAAAAAGTTTGTGACGCTGAATTGGACTTCCGATAGATAAGATAAACTCGGAAATACCTTTTATATCATACTACTCTCTCGATATATAATCGAATCTTTTGAAAAAAACAATACAAAAATTTTTCATATCGAACTCGAAGTGCCATGCTATTATTACTTAATATTCATATGGCGAAGGCATAGTTTTCTTTTTTCTCTCAAATAAAAAACCTCATTGGCGCCAAGCGTGAGGGAATGCTAGACGTTTGGTAATTTCTCCTCCAACCAGGATAAAAGATCCCATTGACGCAGCTAATCCCATGCATATTGTATGGACCTCTGGTCGCACAAATTGCATAGTATCATAAATAGCTACTCCAGGTATTACCCATCCGCCAGGAGAGTTTATAAACAAATACAGATCTTTGGTATCATCCTCGATACTGAGATATACCATAAGACCAATAAGTTGATTAGAGATCTCGCTATCAACTTCTTGGCCTAAAAAAAGTAATCTTTCGCGATAAAGTCGGTTGAGTAGGGTAAAATTGTATCCCTTAGGAACCGTACGTGCACCTTTTGATGCATACGGTTCAACAAAAATTGCGAAAAAAAATAATAATCAATGTATAGATTCCAGTCCTCTTTCTTTTTTCCTATTCTTTTTCATAGCAGGTTTTTTCTAACTTCTAACGAAAGGGCTTTTTCTTTGATTTTTCAATAAAGACAGATTTTGACTTCTTTTTTTTCTTCCTTATAATAGAAAAAAGCCAAAAACCTTATCGAATTAACTTCTCATTGATGTATTGTTTCATCGAAATTCAATCCAAATTACGATGGTATTTTCTTGTTCCTGAGTGGGCCTCTTTCATCTTTTTAGGTTTATGCTCTACTCCGGGTAAAGATCCGCCCGATTTTGATTTGCACATATAGGACAAATCTTCCCATCACCATTTCTTTTTGTTATGACTTTACAAATAACAAACAGGAATCATTTATGATACACGTAGTAATCATAGAAATATTACCAATTGGGTTTTTTCTAAACGGAGCCTGGATACTTCATTTTTTGAGTCCAACCAAAGCCAACCATAAATTCTTCTAATTAATAAAAGTACTATGAATTCCCCCAAACAATGCATCTAATTGCACTTCACGCTCCAATTTTTTGATGATTCAATTTTTCTTTCTTGGGCGAAACAGAGGATATCTCAATCGGGGGAGAGAACGGGGAAATCCCATATGACCCACTATATCTGACAAGTCGCACTATACGTCAACCCAAGATGCATCTTCCTCTCCAGGACTTCGGAAAGGTACTTTTGGAACACCAATAGGCATAAATTGAAAGAAAAAAGAACTAAATACTATATTTCACTTTGATGTGGAAACGTAACAATATGGTTTTATTGTCTTTAGAATAATAGAATAATAATATTGGCTCTATCATATTTATTTTATGCATAGATTAGAAAAATTCAGAAAGAAAGACAAAATAAATAAAGGAAAGTTTTTACGAATAGGTCCTTCTAATGATAAATAAGGATGAACACGTTGACTCATAGAAAATGGTATCAATCTCCCATTGCGTATTGGTACTTATCGAGTATAGAATAAATCTGTTTCTCTTTGTTCCTACGAACATAATTCTTCCATTATTACGAACAGAATAGAATAAATATTAACCTAACCCTTGTTAGAAAAAAATCCACTGAACAAGGAAGGTCCATAGGATAGTCATAGTATAGTCTTTTCCAATGCAATAAAGTTACGTAGTGTTTATTTTTCTTTGATAAAGGGGTATTTTCCATGGGTTTGCCTTGGTATCGTGTTCATACCGTTGTATTGAATGATCCCGGCCGGTTGCTTTCCGTTCATATAATGCATACAGCTTTGGTTGCTGGTTGGGCGGGCTCGATGGCTCTGTATGAATTAGCAGTTTTTGATCCTTCTGACCCTGTTCTTGATCCAATGTGGAGACAGGGTATGTTCGTTATACCCTTCATGACTCGTTTAGGAATAACCAATTCATGGGGAGGTTGGAGTATCACAGGAGGGACTGTAACAAATCCAGGGATTTGGAGTTACGAAGGTGTAGCTGGGGCACATATTGTGTTTTCTGGCTTATGCTTTTTGGCAGCTATCTGGCATTGGGTCTATTGGGATCTAGAAATATTTTCTGATGAACGTACAGGAAAACCTTCTTTGGATTTGCCCAAGATCTTTGGAATTCATTTATTTCTCTCCGGGGTGGCTTGCTTTGGTTTTGGTGCATTTCATGTAACAGGCTTGTATGGTCCTGGAATATGGGTATCCGATCCTTATGGACTAACCGGAAAAGTCCAACCTGTAAATCCGTCGTGGGGCGTGGAAGGTTTTGATCCTTTTGTTCCGGGAGGAATAGCTTCTCATCATATTGCAGCAGGTGCATTGGGTATATTAGCGGGTCTATTCCATCTTAGCGTGCGACCACCACAACGTCTATACAAAGGATTGCGTATGGGAAATATTGAAACCGTACTCTCCAGTAGTATCGCGGCTGTCTTTTTTGCAGCTTTTGTTGTTGCTGGAACTATGTGGTATGGTTCAGCAACTACCCCTATCGAATTATTTGGGCCCACTCGTTATCAATGGGATCAGGGTTACTTCCAACAAGAGATATATCGAAGAGTTAGCGCCGGGCTCGCAGAAAATCAAAGTTTCTCAGAAGCCTGGTCTAAAATTCCTGAAAAATTAGCTTTTTATGATTATATCGGAAATAATCCGGCAAAAGGAGGATTATTCAGGGCAGGCTCAATGGATAATGGAGATGGAATAGCGGTTGGATGGTTAGGACACCCTATCTTTAAAGATAAAGAAGGGCGTGAGCTTTTTGTACGTCGTATGCCTACTTTTTTTGAAACATTTCCAGTCGTTTTGGTAGACGGCGACGGAATTGTTAGAGCTGATGTTCCTTTTAGGAGGGCAGAATCGAAGTATAGTGTTGAACAAGTAGGTGTAACCGTTGAGTTCTATGGCGGCGAACTCAATGGAGTCAGTTATAGTGATCCTGTTACCGTAAAAAAATATGCTAGACGTGCTCAATTGGGTGAAATTTTTGAATTAGATCGTGCGACTTTGAAATCCGATGGTGTTTTTCGTAGCAGTCCAAGGGGTTGGTTTACTTTTGGGCATGCTTCCTTTGCTTTGCTCTTCTTCTTCGGACATATTTGGCATGGTGCTAGAACCTTGTTCAGAGATGTTTTTGCTGGTATTGACCCAGATTTAGACGCTCAAGTAGAGTTTGGAGCATTCCAAAAACTTGGGGATCCAACTACAAGAAGGCAGGCAGTCTGATACAAAACCACTTTGGTTTCTTTCGCCTCTATTTTTTTGAGGGAATTTTACATAGAGTACTGGAGTGAATTTGAATCACCGCTTTTTGATTCTTGCTCTTTCGAGATGATTACCAAAATAAAAAAAAGAAAAAACAAACAGGTAGGGAAGCTATAATTGTAAACCGCGATCAAATTTATGGAAGCATTGGTTTATACATTCCTTTTAGTTTCGACTCTAGGAATAATTTTTTTCGCTATTTTTTTTCGAGAACCACCTAAAGTTCCAACTAAAAAGACTAAATGATTTTTGATTCTCTCAATTGAAGTAATGAGCCCCCCAATGTTGGGAGGCTCATTACTTCAATTAGTCCCCGTGTTCCTCGAATGGATCTCTTAGTTGTTGAGAAGGTTGCCCAAAAGCGGTATATAAGGCGTACCCGGTAAAACTTACAAGTAAACCAGATATAAAGATGGCGACTAAGGTTGCTGTTTCCATTATGATTATATAATTTCAAGACCCCAACGGATCTATCATAAGATCGTTTATTTACAACGGAATGGTATACAAAGTCAACAGATCTCAATGAATACAATAGGATTTATGGCTACACAAACTGTTGAGAACAGTTCTACATCGGGCCCAAGACGAACTACTGTAGGGAGTTTATTAAAA